TATAGTAATGTCCGGCTCTTACCAAAAACAAGTCATTTATGGATATTATCAGGAGGTTCGTGCAGATCCGGTGTAGTTTCTTTTTCACTCCACAAGGATCAAGATCAACTGAACGTCCATTCTCATTCTGTCGAACGAAGATATATTTCTAGCCTCTCAGTGAATAATGATCAAGTGAGACACCAATTAGTTAGGTCAGATTTTTCTGATAAAAAAGAAGATGATATTTTTGATTATTCGGGATTTAATCGAATCATAGGTATTGGTCATTGTAATCTCATACATCCTGCAATTCTCCACAAGAATTCTGATTTATTGGCAAAAAGGCGAAGAAATCAATTTTGCATTCCGTTCCAATCCATTCAAGAACAAGAGAAAGAACTAATGCCCCATTCAGGTATCTCGATTGAAATACCCATAAAGGGCATTTTCCGTAAAAATAGTATTCTTGCTTATTTTGATGATCCTCGATACAGAAGAAAGAATTCAGGAATTACTAAATATGGGACTGTAGGGGCGCATTCAATCGTCAAAAAAGAGGGCTTGATTGAGTATCGAGGAGTCAAAAAAATTAAGCCAAAATTTCAAATGAAAATTGATCGCTTTTTTTTCATTCCCGAGGAAGTGCATATTTTACCCGAATCTTCTTACGTAATGGTACGGAATAATAGTATCATTGGAGTAGATACCCGAATCGCTTTAAATAGAAGAAGCCAAGTGGGCGGATTGGTCCGAGTGGAGAAAAAAAAAAAAAAGATTGAACTCCAAATTTTTTCTGGGGATATCCATTTTCCTGGGGAAACGGATAAGATATCCCGACACAGTGGCATCTTGATACCGCCGGAAACGGGAAAAAAAGAACTTAAGGAATCCACCCGGGAATCAAAAAAATTGAAAAAATGGATCTATGTCCAACGGATCACACCTACCAAGAAAAAGCATTTTGTTTTGGTTCGACCCGTAGTCACATATGAAATAGCGAACGGTATCAATTTAGCAACACTCTTCCCCCAGGATCTGCTGCGGGAAAAGGATAATATGCACCTTCGAGTTGTCAATTATATCCTTTATGGAAGGGGCAAACCCTTTCGGGGTATTTCTGACACAAGTATTCAATTAGTTCGAACTTGTTTAGTCTTGAATTGGGACCAAGACAAAAAAAGTTCTTCCGTCGAAGAGGTCTGTGCTTCCTTTGTTGAAGTAAGTACAAATGGTATGACTCGAGATTTCCTAAGAATCGACTTAGTGCAATCCCATATTTTGTATATCAGAAAAAGGAATGCTCCGTCAAGTCCAGGATTGATCTCTGATAATGGTCCAGATCGCACCAATAGAAATCCTTTTTACTCCATTTATTTCAAGGCAAGGGTTCAACAATCACTTAGACAAAATCAAGGAACTATTCATACCTTGTTGAATAGAAATAAGGAATGCCAATCTTTGATAATTTTGTCATCATCTAATTGTTTTCGAATGGGTCCATTCAACGATATCAAATATCATAATGTGATAAAGCAATCAATTCACATTCAAAAAGATCCTCTAATTCCAATTAGGAATTCGTTGGGACCCTTAGGAACAGTCCTTCAAATTGCGAATTTTTATTCATTTTACTATTTAATACCTTATAATCCGATTTCGGTAACTAACTATTTGAAACTTGATAATTTAAAACAGACTTTTCAAGTACGTAAATTTTATTTAATGGATGAAAACGAGAGAATTTATAATCCTGATCCAGACAGTAAGATTGTTTTGAATCCATTTAATTTGAATTGGTATTTTATCCATCATAATTATTGTGAGGAAATGTCCACAATAATGAGTCTTGGGCAGTTTATTTGTGAAAATATATGTATAGCCACAAATGGACCACACCTCAAATCAGGTCAAGTTTTAATTGTTCAAGCTGGCTCTGTAGTAATAAGATCAGCTAAGCCTTATTTGGCTACTCCAGGAGCAACTGTTCATGGGCATTATGGAGAAATCCTTTATGAAGGAGATACATTAATTACATTTATATATGAAAAATCAAGATCTGGTGATATAACGCAGGGTCTTCCAAAAGTAGAACAAGTGTTAGAAGTGCGTTCGATTGATTCAATATCGATGAACCTAGAAAAAAGAGTTGAGGGTTGGAACGCGCGTATAACAAGAATTCTTGGGATTCCTTGGGGATTCTTAATTGGTGCTGAGCTAACTATAGTGCAAAGTCGTATCTCTTTGGTTAATAAGATCCAAAAGGTTTATCGATCCCAGGGGGTCCAAATCCATAATAGACATATCGAAATTATTGTACGTCAAATAACATCAAAAGTGTTGGTTTCAGAAGATGGAATGTCTAATATTTTTTTACCCGGCGAACTTATTGGATTGTTACGAGCGGAGCGAACGGGGCGTGCTTTGGAAGAAGCGATCTGTTATCGAGCTATATTATTGGGAATAACGAGAGCATCTCTGAATACTCAAAGTTTTATATCTGAAGCAAGTTTTCAAGAAACCGCTCGGGTTTTAGCAAAAGCAGCTCTCCGGGGTCGTATCGACTGGTTGAAAGGCCTGAAAGAGAACGTTGTTCTAGGGGGGATGATACCCGTTGGTACCGGATTCAAAGCATTAGTGCACTGTTCACGGCAGCATAACAATATTCTTTTGAAAACAAAAAAAAGAATTTATTCGGGGGGGGGATGATAGATATTTTCTTACACCACAGAGAATTATTAGACTTTTGCATTTCAAAGACTTTACATGATACATTAGAACAATCATTTAGAGGATTTAATGAGTCCTAAGGAGCGGATTCTCTTAACTATTTTTGATCCTTTGATTTCTTAATAGTAAGAAAAGAAAGATAATAACGAATCGAAAGTAATGAATGGCCTGGATTGTGTATCAATGGCCAATCTCTGGTAGAAGAGAAGGTTCCATTGGAACAATTATTTATTTCAGGGCACCTCGTCTCTTTTTTTTATCAAATCTTTTTTTGATAAAAAAAAAGAGGAAGTATGGGGAGAAATGGCAAGAAGATAGTGGAATATCCATTTTGAAGAGCTGATGGAAGCAGGAATTCCTTTTGGTCATGGTACTAGGAAATGGAATCCTAGAATGTCACCTTATATCTCAGCAAAACATAAAGGTATTCATATTACAAATCTGACAAGAACTGCTCGTTTTTTATCAGAAGCTTGTTATAAAGCAGCGGATTTAGTAGCACGAGCTGCAATAAGAACCCGGTGTCATTATATTATATTAATAAAAAAAAAGGCTCGGTGGTATGTTAACGAATCGGTCCACTACAGAAACGAGACTTCATAAGTTCAGGGATTTGAGAGCGGAACAAAAGACGGGGAGACTCAACCGTCTTCCAAAAAGAGATGTAGCTATCCTGAAGAGACAATTATCACGCTTGCAAACGTATCCGGGCGGGATTCAATATATGACGGGGGTACCGGATATTGTAATCATCGTTGATCAGCAAGAAGAATATACGGCTCTTCGAGAATGTATCGCTTTTGTAATTCCAACAATTTGTTTAATCGATACAAATTGTGACCCCGATCTCGCAGATATTTCGATTCCAGCAAACGGCTATAGCTTCAATCCGATTAATTCTTAATAAATTTGTATTTGCAATTTGTGAGGGTCGTTCTAGCTATATACGAAATCCTTGATTAATAATAAGATAAATAAATTTTTTTGGTAACTACATGGATTTTTGGAATCGGTTACTCTTCTTGAATCGCATAAAAGAAAAGAAATTAAAAAAAAAACTGTGGATATTGTGTGATTAGCGAGTATTCAAAACGGATAATTCTAATTAAAGTATACAAGTCGAAAGGGAGAGGGTTGAATCAAAATAATTCTTTTTAAAGTTCTATTTCTGTTAGAGGGCAATATGAATGTTATATCATGTTCCAGTAACACACTAAAAGGGTTATACGATATATCCGGTGTGGAAGTAGGCCAACATTTCTATTGGCAAATAGGAGGTTTACAAGTCCATGCCCAAGTACTTATTACTTCTTGGGTTGTAATTGCTATCTTATTAGGTTCAGCCCTTATAGCTGTTCGGAATCCACAAACTATTCCGACTGCCGGTCAAAATTTCTTCGAATATGTCCTTGAATTTATTCGAGACGTGAGCAAAACTCAGATTGGAGAAGAATATGGTCCATGGGTTCCCTTTATTGGAACTATGTTTCTATTTATTTTTGTTTCGAATTGGTCCGGTGCTCTTTTACCTTGGAAAATAATACAGTTACCCCATGGGGAGTTAGCTGCACCTACGAATGATATCAATACTACCGTTGCTTTAGCCTTGCTCACGTCAGTAGCATATTTCTATGCAGGTCTTTCTAAAAAGGGATTAGGTTATTTCAGTAAATACATTCAACCGACTCCAATTCTTTTACCCATTAACATTTTAGAAGATTTCACAAAACCTTTATCACTTAGCTTTCGACTTTTCGGGAATATATTAGCTGATGAATTAGTAGTTGTTGTTCTTGTTTCTTTAGTACCTTTAGTGGTTCCTATACCTGTGATGTTCCTTGGATTATTTACAAGCGGTATTCAAGCTCTTATTTTTGCAACTTTAGCGGCGGCTTATATAGGCGAATCTATGGAGGGCCATCATTGACTAGTTTTCGAAATAGTCTCTTTTTTTTTTTAGCTTAGAATAACGCAGTGTATGCGTAACTAAAGATAATCCACGTAGGAAACATCAATATACAAATAGAAATAGACAAATACGGGATATACGACCAAGAGTCATAGAAAAAAAATTCAGATATTGGGGAATTGTAAAAAAGGAAAGAGATCAAAAAGATCTTTTTCCTAAAATTCATGTTTGGCTTTATTATATCATACTCCTGCCAATGAATATTATCATTCAATTCAAATATAAGGAGTCATTATTTGAATCAAAATTCTTAATATAAAAATTCTTATAGTATCATAGTATCACAATTTACACGGTGTGTGATTAAAAAAAAAAAGAAAAAGAAAGATGCTTTCTAGAATGATTCCCATTTCAGTTGATTTTATTCAATTCAACGATTGACCAAAAGAAAATATTAATAAATAATTAAATAATTAAAGTGAATGACCTTACCGGAATAAAATACTTATGTTTATTTCTATGCAATGATTTGCCAAACGAGATTCATAAAAAATGGGTTGATTGGGAGAGGGGAACATAATTTGGTATATGGGATCTAATGACTCTAAGCCAACTCTTGTGTATGGTTCCAAGAATGATTCTAGAATACGATTGACTTTAAGATACGAATAGCTTGAATCTAAGATATGAAGATATGAATAGTTGGTTTACGTTATGGAAGAAAGACATGTATATATGATATTAGATATTGATAGTTATATATCAACTAAAGATATATCTAATCCGCCCTACTATTGTGAACTTAGATAGAGATTCCAATAGAAATTCTTCGGTTTCGTCTTTGCCTGTGAATTGAATGTGAATGAATAAAGCGATGAAATAAAGAAAACTAACGAACGAAGAATAAAAAAAGAGTTTGGAAAGAAGAAATGGAAGAACAAAAGTCGTATGGATTCACAAAAATCCTGTGGATCGGAACTAAAAAAGAGATATCGAAGTAGCTTTTATGGTTTAATACTAATATTATTATTACTTCAATTCCGAGTTCTTAGTTATTTCGACTGGATGAATCTTAGCGATCGAATAATTAAGTCATAATTCATATTTTCATTGGACGATTGTATCATTAACTATTTCTTTATTTTAGTGCGAGGAACTTATCATGAATCCACTGATTTCTGCCGCTTCTGTTATTGCCGCTGGGTTGGCCGTCGGACTTGCTTCTATTGGACCTGGAGTAGGTCAAGGTACTGCTGCGGGTCAAGCTGTAGAAGGTATCGCGAGACAACCCGAGGCGGAGGGAAAAATACGAGGTACTTTATTGCTTAGTCTGGCTTTTATGGAAGCTTTAACAATTTATGGACTGGTTGTAGCATTAGCGCTTTTATTTGCGAATCCCTTTGTTTAATCCTATAAATATGCAAATTCCGTATTTTTTTTTAGTCTATCTAAAAGAGGAGATAATATGAAAAATATAACCGATTCTTTCGTTTCCTTGGTTCGCTGGTCATTTGCCGGGAGTTTCGGGTTTAATACCGATATTTTAGCAACAAATCCAATAAATCTAAGTGTAGTCCTTGGTGTATTGATCTTTTTTGGAAAGGGAGTGCGTGCGAGTTGTTTATTTCAAGAATAGGCTGGATCCAACCAGCTGTACTTTTTTTCATTATAACTAGATCGAAAAAGGTGCACGATTCCGCGAATTACTTCTGAATCAATTTCAAATCATATTTAAGAACCATAGCATTTCGTGATTCATTGGTAAATCCGCTTTGATTCTCTATCAACCAAACCAATAGTGTGGGGTCATTAACATGGTTAAAGCTAAACCAAACTGTTTGAAGTCCAGACGCAGCATGGTACTCTTTCTACTACTATATTAATATAGAATAGAAATGTTTGCAAAATGAATAATTGGAATTTGTTTTTTTTTCGATATAAAACACTCATGTCGATAAAATTATTTGAGCCTTTGAGCCTTTTCTTTTATTGGAATGCAAAATATTTGAAATATTTCAATCAACCGCTTTTTATGCTGAATCGGTGACCTGTGTATAATAGAAAGTAAAAAGAATTCTTTGGATTTGACGAAAAAAAGAAACAACTTTGCTGACAATTCAATATTTTTGTTTTGTTCCGTCAGAAGAGTCCTCAAAATATTCTGGTCTTGGATTAGTGATTAGTCGCGACATCTTGGAATATGAATAGAGAAGAGAGGTAGAGGATAGGCTCATTACATTAAAAAAAAAAGATATGGGAATTGCCCCCATACTTAAAAAGTTGAAGTAATTGAGTGTGAGAGCCAAATGAATCGAAAAATTCATGTTTGGTTCGGGAAGGGATCATGTAAGTTTTGAGATGAATGGAAAGATAATCTACTTTCATTAAGTGATTTATTAGATAATCGAAAACGGAAGATCCTGAATACTATTCGAAATTCAGAGGAACTGCAGGGGGGGGCCATTCAACGGCTGGAAAAAGCCCGGGCTCGCTTACGGAAAGTCGAAAGGGAAGCAGATCAATTTCGAGTGAATGGATACTCGGAGATAGAACGAGAAAAATTGAATTTGATTAAGTCAACTTATAAGACTTTGGAAGAATTAGAAAATTACAAAAATGAAACCATTCGTTTTGACCACCAAAGGGCGGTTCAGCAAGTCCGACAACAGGTTTTCCAACAAGTTTTAAAAGGAGCTCGAGGCACTCTGAATAGTTCTTTGAACAAGGAGTTACATTTACGTACCATTAGTGAGAATATTGACACGTTTGAGGCGATGGCAGAAATAACTGATTAGTCCTTTTCCTGTAGGCATTGTTTTTTTTCTTTAACTAAAAAAAAAAATTATACTCATGGTAACAATTAGAGCCGACGAAATTAGTAA